GTTTGGCCCATTCCTCGAAAGACGTTTTTATAGGATTCCTGTCTACAACAATTTTCACTTCGGGTTCCGGCGAACGAATAATCATTAAGTCCTCCTCTTTCCGGACAACACATACAAAGAGACCCGCCAACAGTCAAGTTTTTAGTGAACTTATGAAAGATAGATATTTTATTTATGATTAGTCCCTTTCTTTCCTATCTTCCATCCATCTATTTTATTTAGTTATTCACTAGAGAAATTATGATATTGAAGTCGATCCGGGGCAAGTGTTCGGATTTATTATGACATAAATAATAGGTGCCCAGGGGACCTATTAGATTGCCAAAACATTTAAAAGGATAACGAAAAAATGATTTTTTTGCAATCTAGCTTCTTTCTATTTAGATTCTGAATGGCGAAGTGCCTATATACTTTAATATAAAATTAAAAAATCTAATATAGAATCTAAATAGCTAAATAGAATATATAAATATAGATTTACTTTCTTTTCTCTTTTATTTTCTTTTTTTTTTCTTAAGAATTCTGAATGATTTTCTAAATTTATAAAGAAGGGGGATATAATAAAATTCTTGATTAGATCTTCTCATAGGAACTATTTATTTAATTTGATTGCTGGATCCACAAAAAAAAAAAAGAGAATGGTATTATTCAAAACGCCTCGTTATTTTTAACCAATTATGTGCTTCAATATAATTCCCTGGAGTAAGCGCTATAGCTTGTTTCCAATACTCAGCAGCTTGATCGAACCAAGCCTCCGCAATTTCCGAATCGCCTTGTAGAATGGCCTGTTCTCCCCGGTCGGAATAGGTTAGTAAATTCCCTCCCTTAGAACCGTACTTGAGAGTTTCCTACCTCATACGGCTCAGCAATCGATTCTTTTTGCGTCCCATCTTCTCTTAATCTATCCTATGCTAACTGAATTCAATTTATCATCAATCTATTCTATTTTCTCTTGGGTTAACCAGAAGATGTTTATTGCATAAGTTTCTAAATCTAATTTGGATCAATGATTAGTTTTCTCTTTTCTCCCACCTTCAGAAGAATGAAGCATAGATATCCCCTGATATCGTTCTAATTTTCTGAAAGGTAACTATCTCGATTTCGTATTTCATTTTCATATATGTTGTTATATGAGATTTCTATTTATATAGAATATTTGAAAAAGACTTTCCTCCGTTAAGAAAAAAGAACTTACTATCTTTGGGATCTGATGCTACACCGCTGCTCAATACTTTAGTAGATCAACTCTATTACATAAGTTGATATCTCACCCATATCATGACATAAGTAAGCAGTTCTTAACTGTATTTACCAAATAATAGCTTACTAATGGATCTTTACGGTGCTTTCTCTATCAATTCGACTCTTTATCCATAGAGTATAGTATATAGGCCATACCTATTTCTTCCGATTTTTTTGGTTCTCGCGAAGTCTTTTTCCTTGCTACAGCTGATAAAAATCGTTACTTTGGACGATTCATATGTAGAAAGCCTATCTTTTTTCTAGTATTTACTAGACAATTAAATATTTTTTTTTCTTTCTATAGTGAAGATAGTCGCACGTAATGACAGATCACGGCCATATTATTAAAAGCTTGTGGTAAAAATGGATTTCGTTCTAGTGCCCGGAAATAATATTCCAAAGCTTTTGTATGCTCTCCGTTGCTTGTGTGTATAAGACCTATGTTATAGAGTATATAACTTCGATCATAGGGATCAATTTCTGATCGCGTAGCTTCATAATAATTCTGTAAAGCTTCTGCATAATTTCCTTCGGATTGAGCCAACATCCGTTACGGTCGTTCATTCTAGTAAAAGAATCTCCGTTCCAGAACCGTACGTGAGATTTTCATCTCATACGGCTCCTCCCTTCTGTGCATAGTACTAAGAGGAATAATTCATGTAATCAAAATTTCACTATTCTCATTATGAACTGACAGGAGCTGGTATTTTTACAAGAAATTTCTAGCCAGCCTTCCCACAAGAGGTTTTTTCTTAACACCAATCATATTAGTGCTAGATAAAAATGGTAACTCCAAAGATTTCTTTGTACTCAACGCTTACGATTTCCAGGAATTAGTCACTTCAACGGTCTTTGATGGTTATACGGGTACCAAAAGTACGAATAAGATGGATCTTTGTTTTCCTAACCATTCTTTTTAGTCCCGATACCGATAAGGAAAAGGGTTATTTATAACAAAGTTTTTATGTTGTTGATTCCTAGGTGTAGTGCTTTTTCCCCGATGCCACCTATTGGTACTAAATGAAGTAGTATTGACCTCCAATACAGAACCTATAGATGTAACCTTTCGCTCAATACTAAAATCGATAATTGAAGCATCTAAGGCTGCATCAATCGAGGATACACGACAGAAGGAATTGATCTATCTCTAAACTTCACCTTCACCAAGCGTAGGTTTCTTTTACTAATTTGTTTTTTTTCTATTCCTAAATTAAATACGTTCTTTTTCTCGTAAAACTGAGGGGTAAAAAAAACAAGAAAAAATCAAATCGCACCATCTCTGTAATAGGTAAATGCCTTTTTTTCTCCTGAAGTTGTCGGAATTATTCGTAATAAAATATTGGCTACAATTGAAGAGGTCTTATCAATAAAATTTCCATTTATTCGAGATCTAGGCATAATTAGCAATTCATTCTATAATTCTTCTCATCCCCCTTCGGGGAAAATGATCCCACAAAAAAAGGAATTGTACAGTACAAAATAACATAAAAACAGACTAATTGGAAAAGAAATTTCTTATTATAGAACCATTGAGCGGTTATACATGTACTACAATTAAGATGAAGGACTCGCTATTCATTCGGGTTTTGGTCAAGAATAACATTCTGTAGGAGAGATGGCCGAGTGGTTCAAGGCGTAGCATTGGAACTGCTATGTATACTTTTGTTTACCGAGGGTTCGAATCCCTCTCTCTCCGTTTCTTTTCATTCATCAACGTTACCAACTACAATGTATCAAATAAAATAAGAATCGATATCATTATTATAACGGTAAGACCCTTATTTACTTAATTAATAGAGATTCTCTATCCCTAATTAATCTCTGTGATAGGGAAAATACAAATAAAAATATCGTATTGATATTGAAAAGAAGAAAAAAAGAAAAAGAATTCTATTGCCGATCCTTTTTTGATACGTGAATGAGACAGGGCACAAGGTACTCTATTTACTTCAGCGAAAGGAATCAAAATTGGTATGAACCTTGCTTTTTTATTTTCGTTAGAATCAAGTCTGACGGGAATAATATTCTACGACCAACAACTCATTTATTTTCAGACCAATCCATTTACTATCTATTATTTGATTTACAAATCCTTTATATTGTAAGGAGTCAATAGTCAAATGGTTTGGCAATTCCCCGTGGGGGGATGAAACAAGATGATTTTGAATCAGAGCTTTCGATCTTTCTTTATCCTTCGTAGTAATAATATCTCGGGGTTTGCAACGATAACTTGGTATATCCACTATACGACCATTAACTAAAATGTGTCTATGGTTAACTAATTGTCTGGCTCCAGGAATGGTCGAAGCCATACCTAATCGAAAAAGGATGTTATCCAAACGCATCTCAAGTAGTTGTAGTAAAACCTGGCCTGTTGACCCTTTGGCTTTTCCAGCAATATGCACATATTTAAGTAATTGTTGCTCTGTCAGACCATAATGAAAACGCAATTTCTGTTTCTCTTCTAAACGAATACGATATTGTGATCTTTTTCCAGAGCGCAATTGGGTTTGAAGATCACTTCTGGATCTGGGTCTTTTACTAGTTAGTCCCGGTAAAGCCCCCAGCCGGCGTATTTTTTTGAAACGAGGTCCTCGGTAACGAGACATATAAATATAAAGGCTCCTTTTTGATTCACTTTTATTTGAAAAAAAAAATAGAAATTAAGACTGAACTCAAGGATCAGCAAAGCAAAACTCAATTTACTAAAGTCCTACAAAACAGAATAAAATAAATTTTATAAATATTCGGATTTTTTGTATATATAGGAAATTCAAGCAAAGGTTACGTTTTCCAATCTCTTCTGTAGAGATCTAATTGTTCTAGTCAACTTTTTTCTTCATAGCTATAGCTGCAAGTTACCATGACATAATAGATTGGTGACCCGACATTTAGAGAAAGCGAGAGTAGAGATTTTCAATCATGGAAATAAAAAAATCGATAAAGAAAAAGAGCCGGCTATCGGAATCGAACCGATGACCATCGCATTACAAATGCGATGCTCTAACCTCTGAGCTAAGCGGGCGGATCTAACGGATATAAGAGCAATAGTATATAGGAATACAGGAAACTATCGGATCTTAGCTATTACCTAGTGATTCTTCTTATTTTTTTATTTCATTTATTGATTATTTCAATTTCTTCTATTTCTTAGTTATTAGTTATATATTAGTTATATATTTTATATTCTCTTTTTCTATTTAGAAAAAGAAAACTATTTAGATCTAGATAGATTAGATATCTAAATAGAAATTTAATTCCATATTATATCAAAATAAAATATCAATATATCAATCAAATTAGAATTCAAAATGAAAAAAAAAAAAATGAATATCGACCGTTCCACTATTAAAAACTGCACTGTAAAAATGAAGGAGGAGGAAAGGCATATATATATATGTGGGATATATCTATCCATATTGAATTGCGGATACATAAATGATAGAATTATTTCGTATTGAAACAAATAGAGTTCGTTCATCCAATAGAGATGAAATGATAGAATATAGAATATAGGGTGGGCAAAAAAAGAAAATAGCAGCATACATTTTTTCGATATAGGAATCATTACCTAATGAATTCAATAGTGCCAATATAAATGAAAGAGGCGGATGGAATTACAACTGAATCCTTGTCTCAAAGTAAAGGGGGATATGGCGAAATTGGTAGACGCTACGGACTTGATTGGATTGAGCCTTGGTATGGAAACCTGCTAAGTGGTAACTTCCAAATTCAGAGAAACCCTGGAACTAAAAAAG